GAAATAATAGATTCAGGAAAAGATATTCCTAGAAAAAAGACTATTCTTTCATTCTATATAGAATATGTATCTATTTCATATAGAATAGAAATTTCATATAGAATAGAAATGGAAAAAAAGATAAGAAACCAAATCCTATTTATTCCATTTCTTAATTCGAATTCATCTTGATCCAATCAAGAAGTGAATATCTAATAAAAGGAAAAAACTAAATAAACCATGGACAAAGATAAAAAGTCACCGGACAAAGATAAAAAGTCACCCTTTTCGAAGAAAGTTTGGAAGAAAGCACCTAAGCAACCTAATATAGGTAAAAAGGAACCTAATATAGGTCCAAAGGAACCTTATATAGGTCCAAAGGAACCTTATGCGGGTCAAAAGCAACTTAATGTAGGTCAAAAGCAACTTAATGTAGGTCAAAAGCAACCTAATATAGGTCAAAAGCAACCTAATATAGGTCCAAAGGAACCTTATGTGGGTCAAAAGCAACTTAATGTAGGTCAAAAGCAACCTAATATAGGTCAAAAGCAACCTAATATAGGTCCAAAGGAACCTTATGTGGGTCAAAAGCAACTTAATGTAGGTCAAAAGCAAGCTAATATAGGTAAAAAGGAACCTAATATAGGTCCAAAGGAACCTTATGCGGGTCAAAAGCAACTTAATGTAGGTCAAAAGCAACTTAATGTAGGTCAAAAGCAACCTAATATAGGTCAAAAGCAACCTAATATAGGTCCAAAGGAACCTTATGTGGGTCAAAAGCAACTTAATGTAGGTCAAAAGCAACCTAATATAGGTCAAAAGCAACCTAATATAGGTCCAAAGGAACCTTATGTGGGTCAAAAGCAACTTAATGTAGGTCAAAAGCAACCTAATATAGGTAAAAAGGAATCTTATGTGGGTCCAAAGGAACCTTATGTGGGTCAAAAGCAACTTAATGTAGGTCAAAAGCAACCTAATATAGGTAAAAAGGAATCTTATGTGGGTCCAAAGGAACCTTATGTGGGTCAAAAGCAACTTAATGTAGGTCAAAAGCAAGCTAATATAGGTCAAAAGCAACCTAATATAGGTCAAAAGCAACCTAATATAGGTCCAAAGGAACCTAATATAGGTAAAAAGCCACCTAATCTAGGTCAAAAACAAGCTAATATAGGTCAAAAGCAACCTAATATAGGTCAAAAGCAACCTAATATAGGTCAAAAGCAACCTTATATAGGTAAAAAGGAATCTTATGTGGGTCCAAAGGAACCTTATGTGGGTCAAAAGCAACTTAATATAGGTAAAAAGCAAGCTAATATAAGTCCAAAGCAAGCTAATATAGGTCCAAAGCAACCTAATATAGGTAAAAAGCCACCTAATATAAGTCCAAAGCAACCTAATCTAGGTAAAAAGCCACCTAATCTAGGTCCAAAGCAACCTTATGTAGGTAAAAAGCAAGCTAATATAGGTAAAATGAAACCTTATATAGGTAAAATGGAACCTTATGTAGGTAAAAAGCAACCTAATGTAGGTCAAAAACAACCTTATATAGGTCAAAAGCCACCTTATATAGGTAAAATGGAATCTAATGTAGGTCAAAAGCAACCTAATGTAGGTCAAAAGCAACCTAATGTAGGTCAAAAACAACCTTATATAGGTCAAAAGCAACCTAATGTAGGTCAAAAGCAACCTAATGTAGGTCAAAAACAACCTTATATAGGTCAAAAGCAACCTAATGTAGGTCAAAAGCAACCTTATATAGGTCAAAAGTCACCTTATATAAGTAAAAAGTCACCTTATATAAGTAAAAAGTCACCTTATATAAGTAAAAAGTCACCTTATATAGTTAAAAAACGTAAAAAAGGCAAACGACCTTTTCGTATACGTTGTCCACAGATCAAATCAGGGGATCAAATTTCTTATAGAAATGTGCGCTTAATTAATAAATTTCTTAGTCGTAAAACAGCAGAAATATTTCCTAGGCGAATAACTAAATTGACCTTCAAACAACAACGACTCCTTAGTAGTGCTATAAAACAAGCTCGTATTTTATCTCTTTTACCTTTTTTTAAGTATCCCGAAAAAAGATTCACAAAGGATCAAAAAAGATTCAAAAAGGATACAAAAAGATTCAAAAAGTATAAAAAAAGAAAGATTCAAAAAACCTAAAACAACATTAAAAAAAGCCTAAAAAAAGATTCAAAAAGCCTGTTCGGTCCCTAGACCTATAACTCCTGGTTATAGAAGAAAAAGAATTTGCAACTGAATTGAATAAAAAATTTGAACTCAAAGACAGATTCTCGTCTTGTCAGAAAAAGGATTGTGGAAGAATAAAGTTTTTTTGTTGGGTTCCATCATTTTTTTTACTACTTTTTACTACTTTAGCGTTTAGCTTCTTTTCTGAGACTCATCTACCTTCTATTTTCCCGGAGTTCATTCTCCGGGCAATCTTGTTTAAATCATTTGAGGGCAATTCTTCCAAGTTTTAATGATCTTATTGAAAAGTTTAAAAAAACAATTCCTATTTAATATAGTTACTTGTGCAAGTATTTTACGATTAAGAATCAACTGGTTATTGTACAGCTCATGTATATATTTACTATAGTTATAGTATAAATACTTTTCGCGAATGACTGCATTTATTCGAGTGATCCACAAACGGCGAAAATTTCTCTTTTGCATATTTCGATCCCGATGAGCCGAAAACAAAGATCTTTTTTTCTGTTGAGCCATAGATCGACTAAGTCTAGCCGCCTTTCGAAAGTTTGATGCAACTGAACGCATTTTTGTTCTACGTCTCCGAGCTATATTTCCTCGTCTAACTCTGCTCATTGAATAACTGAAACTTTGATGAATAACTTCTTCATTTTCTTTATTTGAGTTATTCTTTTCTTGCCATTGTCCTATTTAAAGATCTCATTGGCTTTTTCCAATGTATAAAAGAATCCAATGGCTTTTGCTACTAGAACCTTCCCGACCACGATCTTTTCTTTTTTTTTCTTTTCTAGGCATTTGACCTTGAAAAGAAAGAGAGATTAGATTGATACTAGATAAGCAAAAAAGTAGTAAATAGAGATTGATCAATCTAAAAAAAGAGTGGCTTCCTTCGTTTCTATGGTTATTTAAAAGAAAAATGAGTTCTATTCTTTTTTCTAATCGAAAAGAGACCCGGATTTATTTGGAATTATTCTACTTAATATTGAACATTAATATACTTAAGTATTAGAACAGTAGTAGAATATTTAACCCAGTAACAGTGATAAGGTAACAAGAGAAATCTAAAATCGTCGATTTGATATTTATCTTGTTTAGGATGTCGAATCTCAGTCGATCAGAAATTCCTAAAAGTTTAAGTAAAAATCATCCCTTTCTCTTTGAAGTACACTTTCCTCAAGTGCCCATTCCATCATTTTTTTGTCCAAATAAATTTGATTCCTTCTTTTTTCAACTATCCGTCGAACTCTTTGGCCTACGGAGAGCGTTTCGAAATCTTTTCTGATTTTTTTTATTATTCTAATCCATCCTTCTTGTTTTTCAATTTTATCAATAATTTCATAATCTTTAGCCTGGATTGGTGAAAGAGAAAAATACTTCTCATCCAGTCTTCTTAAGAATAATCGATTTGTTTTGTCTTTAAAAGCCTCTTTGAAGCGTTTGCTCAGGTCTGCCAGCTCCTCGAGGTCTAATACGACATCATTTGGTGATAGCTGATTAGGGTCCTCAGTAGGGTCCTCACTAGGGTCCTCACTAGGGTCCTCAGTAGGTTCTTCAGGGTCCTCAGTAGGTTCTTCAGTAGCGTCCTCAGTAAGTTCTTCAGTAGGGTCCTCAGTCGGGTCCTCACTAGGGTCTTCAGTCGGGTAATCACTAAGGTACTCATCCTCCCTTAGTAAGGTCCTCCCTAAAGAAAGTGGGGTTGATAACCCATTATCCTAGTGTTAGTTAATGTGGCACGCTCCGACTTAAATCCTGAGGCCAGGATCAAAGCGGCCCCTGAAATAGCTACTCCCCAGCATATTGTAATTATCTTTTTATTCACTCTGTCTATAACATCCGATATAGACAGTGTGTGACGTAGCAATCCACCATTCGAATTTATATACAAAGTGAGATCCATATCCTTCATCGCGTTCTCATAATGTATCAGATAAATCTTCATGCGAGTCGAGAAAAGTTCCGTAATTGGGCCGGTAAAAAAGAGGATTCTGACTTTTTTAAGTCTCTGCAATGCGCTCGCCCAACGTCCTTCATTCTCTTCCATCTCCGGAAAAGGATCTGAAATGTAAGGTACTTTGTAAGATACTTGTGGAGTACTAACAAAATCATAAAAATAATTATAATAAGTCATAAAAAATAAGATGACCAGAATGAAATAAGATCGTACAAAAGTTAATCCACATCACCCTATGAAGGTTTTTTTTTAATTTCAAAACAAGATTCTTGTCTTCCTAATACTAATATATATATAGAATTTGTATAGAAAAAAAGGTCAGAAAGGCAAAATTATTCCAAATATTTCAACGCTGATCAGATCTGGACTTGCCCATCCTAGTTTTTTTACAATCGTCTTTCATCTAGGCTAGATCCCCTATTTGGTCCAATCAGACCTGATTCTAGGATTTTTGTAGCTAAATTGACTAAATATGTTTCATTTTCCCATGCGATTTCTCATTTTTTTTTTTCTGACTTAATGTTTACTGGATCTATCTTTTGTTTTGTCTTAGATTCCGATGGTAATTATTAAAAATGAATAATATGAAGAATAGGAATACAAGTTGTCTTATAGCTAGCTAGAACGAATAATTGGATCTATGTTCTCTCTATTAAATTAAACTATCAAATCTCGATTCGATTCGAATTCTCTATTCAAAACTCTAGATTCTATTGAGTTCAAAAAGATTATTAGACTCTATTAGAATAAAAGAAAAAAAAGAGATGAAATAGATAGTCTAATAAGAAATGAAAAAGGCCCCATTGCGTCTTGGTACTTTTTGGGTCTAGAATTAGAATAGATCTGCTTCGCTTTGTTCTTAGAAGTAATTGTCGACTCTACATTATTACCAATATGTTAACTTAGTTGTCAATCGAATGTGAATCCCTGCTCCGAGATAATCTACTGAACAAGAGGCCATTGCATAATCATAGTCTTTTTTTGCAATGCAACAAAGTTCTAGGATCTCTATTTTGATTTGAGAAAGAGGTATTTTGATGGGTTTGCCTTGGTATCGTGTTCATACTGTCGTATTGAATGATCCCGGTCGGTTGATTTCTGTTCACATAATGCACACAGCTCTGGTTGCTGGTTGGGCCGGTTCGATGGCTCTATATGAATTAGCAGTTTTTGATCCCTCTGATCCGATTCTGGATCCAATGTGGAGACAGGGCATGTTTGTTATACCCTTCATGACTCGTTTAGGAATAACCAATTCTTGGGGCGGTTGGAGTATCACAGGGGGAACTATAAGGGATCCCGGTATTTGGAGTTACGAAGGTGTGGCTGGCGCACATATTGTGTTTTCGGGTTTGTGCTTTTTGGCAGCTATTTGGCATTGGGTGTATTGGGATCTAGAAATCTTTTGTGATGAACGTACAGGAAAACCTTCTTTGGATTTACCTAAGATTTTTGGAATTCATTTATTTCTCTCCGGGGTGGCTTGTTTTGGTTTTGGTGCATTTCACGTAACAGGATTATATGGTCCTGGAATATGGGTGTCCGATCCTTATGGATTAACTGGAAGAGTACAATCTGTAAATCCAGCATGGGGCGTCGAGGGTTTTGATCCTTTTGTTCCGGGCGGAATAGCCTCCCATCATGTTGCAGCAGGTACGTTGGGTATATTAGCAGGTCTCTTCCATCTTAGTGTTCGCCCCCCCCAACGTCTATACAAAGGCTTACGTATGGGCAATATAGAAACTGTCCTTTCTAGCAGTATTGCTGCGGTCTTTTTTGCAGCTTTTGTTGTTGCTGGAACGATGTGGTATGGTTCAGCAACAACCCCTATCGAATTATTTGGTCCCACTCGTTATCAATGGGATCAGGGATACTTTCAGCAAGAAATATATCGAAGAGTTAGTGCGGGACTGGCCGAAAATCAAAGTTTATCAGAAGCTTGGTCTAAAATTCCCGAGAAATTAGCTTTTTATGATTACATTGGCAATAATCCGGCAAAAGGCGGATTATTCCGAGCGGGTTCAATGGACAATGGGGATGGAATAGCTATTGGATGGTTAGGACACCCTATATTTAGAAATCAAGAAGGACGGGAACTCTTTGTACGACGTATGCCTACGTTTTTTGAAACATTTCCAGTTGTTTTGATAGACAGCGACGGAATTGTTCGAGCCGACGTTCCTTTTCGAAGAGCCGAATCCAAGTATAGCGTGGAAGAAGTAGGTGTAACTCTTGAGTTCTATGGTGGCGAACTCAATGGAGTCCGTTATAGTGATCCTACTGCTGTAAAAAGATATGCTAGACGCGCTCAATTGGGTGAAATTTTTGAATTAGATCGTGCTACTTTAAAATCAGATGGTGTTTTTCGTAGTAGTCCAAGGGGTTGGTTTACTTTTGGACATGTTTCTTTTGCTCTTCTTTTCTTCTTCGGACATATTTGGCATGGGGCTAGAACCTTGTTCAGAGATGTTTTCGCTGGTATTGACCCAGATTTGGATGCTCAAGTTGAATTTGGCGCATTCCAAAAACTTGGGGACCCAACTACAAGAAGACAAGCAGTCTGATACAACATTACTTTCGTCTTTTTCTCCTCTTTTTTATTTTTGTGATTTAGCGTCGGATGGGTACCTGAGCAATATTGAGTGAAATCATAGCCTCCTTTTTGGTTTCTTTTTTTTTCAGGAAAATATCCCAAATAACCAGGTATGGAAGCTATAATTGTAAAGCACGATGGAATATATGGAAGCTTTGGTTTATACATTTCTATTAGTCTCTACGCTAGGGATAATATTTTTCGCTATCTTTTTTCGAGAACCACCTAAAGTTCCGACTAAAAAGGTAAAATAATTTCTCATTATCTCAATTGAGATTCAAGTCCTGAGTCTCCTAATCTCATCTTGTATTGGTCGGCTCAGGACTTCAACTAGTCCCCGTGTTCCTCGAATGGATCTCTTAGTTGTTGTGAGGGTTGCCCAAAAGCGGTATATAAGGCATACCCAGTAAAACTGACAAGTAAACCAGATATAAAGATGGCGACTATGGTTGCTGTTTCCATTATTCTATACCACAATGGATCTCGGATAAGGTTGTTTTTTTAGAGCAGAATGGTATACTTTAGAACAGAATGGTATACAAAGTCAACAAATCTCAATTAAGTAAGACAATCGGATTTATGGCTACACAAACCGTTGAGAGTAGTTCTAGATCTCGTCCAAGACAAACAACTGTAGGGGCTTTATTGAAACCATTAAATTCGGAATATGGTAAAGTAGCTCCTGGATGGGGCACTACTCCGTTGATGGGCGTCACAATGGCTTTATTTGCAGTATTCCTATCTATTATTTTGGAAATTTATAATTCGTCCATTTTACTGGATGGAATTTTAATAAATTAGATCGACAAGAATCATGAAGTTAAGACTAAAGAAAGTCAATTCTTAGGGCTTCGAGTTCTAACTCCCTTTTGTTAGTTCGATCGCGGAATTGATTTCTTTCTGTATTTTCGGAATATGAGTGTGTGACTTGTTCTAATTGATCCTATTGATAATAGATAAAATAAGTCTGTCGTCTTATCTTGATCGAGATAGTTCTCCTTCGTCGGATATTTATCTTAGTATCTGGAACACGGAAAATGTGAAATAGATCAAGAAAAATTTGAACTATGATTCATCCTTACTATTTAACTTAATTAACTTAAGGGCCGGATTCAAAAAAGATTCTAAAAAAAGTTATTTAAATTTGGAAATTGAAAGATCTTTCTTCTTTCAAA